AATTATTATTCATGCCCGCTATCTATGGGGAGGAAATTCTATAAGTAAAATTTCAGTAATCTTAGAGTAGCTTTAGGGTAATTGTTTTGTACTTAGGAAATTGGAGTGTAAATTATTGCGGTGTTGTTTTATTTCAAAAGGAAAATATTGTGTTGGTAATATTATATATGAGGGGGGAAAATATGTTTATTGAGTGCGTCTCCTTAGAATAGACGTGGGTATATGGGTTAGAGATGAAGTTTTGTGGATTGGAAGTTGAAGTTAAGCTCATATGAGTTATATAGTTGTCCTTGTTTTAGGGGTTTGGCAAGGTTAAGCACCTATATAATTCGTAGTTTAACGGGGGTAAGGGGGTTTGTCTGGATATTTATTGGGTTTTTACACGCGCACGTGTGCGTATGTGTGCGTATGTGTGCGTATGTGTGCGTACGTGTGCGTATGTGTGCGTATGTGTGCGTATGTGTGCGTATGTGTGCGTATGTGTGCGTATGTGTGCGTATGTGTGCGTATGTGTGCGTACGTGTGCGTATGTGTGCGTATGTGTGCGTATGTGTGCGTACGTGTGCGTACGTGTGCGTACGTGTGCGTACGTGTGCGTACGTGTGCGTACGTGTGCGTACGTCTGCACTTATGTCCTGTTACCATTGACTGAAATTCACCCTGATAGGGTACGTTGGGGAGTTAGCATTTCAATTTAAGTTCAGCTACAAGTTGCTTGACTGTTACGAGGCCCTCCCGCGGCCATAGCTGAGTCACAGCATCTCCTAAATATAAAAAATACCAAATGTATGACACCACAGTTATGTGTGAGCATGGGCTGATTAGTAATTAATCCATCGAGATGTCTTATTTAAGGGGAAAGAGTGGGCGATCACGAAATCCATGGCCCTGAAGAAAGAACCAGATGTCTGATAAAATTCATTATTAGCTACCCCCAAGTTAAATGGGCCCGGAGCGAGGTTAATGTATCCTTTTTACAAGGGTTGCTGATTTCACGTGAGTTGGTTATTAAGAGATAACCCGTTATCTGGTGGACTTAGATTTATGTATTGGTACTGTTTGGTTGGTTTATTGACCTGTATGGTTTGGGTTTGTTAGTATAGGAGATTGTACTTGTGCGGACTAAGGACTTCGGTTGGTGAAGGATAGCCATGGTGTGGGGACAGTTTCTTTTGATAAGTGTCTGTGTGTGTTGTATGAATTGACTGTATGTACTTGCTTATATGCATGGGGGATATATATTAATGCACGTTATACATAGGATTGTTGGGTGGGTGGTTTTGTGGTGAATAGGGTTTTTGCTGTTAAGTATTTTGGGTGGATATACCTAAATTTGGGTTGATGTTTTTGATTTTTATAGATGGGTAGGTCAAGGGATAGTTTAAAGATAGAATACCAGCTTTGGGTGTTGGTGGTGGGGCTAGCGCTTCTTCCTTGAGTGTCTTGGGGAGGTTTAAAGTCTCCATTGCTGGTTTACAAGACCAGGGTAATAGTTATACTACAAAGACTCTTCATTTGAGCAGGTTATTTTCTATTAGGCTTGCTAGTGGTATAAGTACTAGGATGAGTGAGAAATATAGGATGGATGCCAGTTGGCCGATAATGATAAATGGGTGTTCTACAGGTTGTCCTCCAATTCATGTTAGAGTAAACAGGTCTGCTACTAGTAGTCAGAATAAGCATTGGCTGATGGGTCGGAATATCATACTTCGTTGTTTTGAAGTATGTAAGAATGGTACCAGTGCTAGTACCAGGATTGAGGACACCAGGGCTAGTACGCCTCCTAGTTTATTGGGGATCGACCGTAGAATGGCATACGCGAATAGGAAGTATCACTCGGGTTTAATATGGGGTGGTGTGTTTAGCGGGTTTGCCGGGATGTAGTTATCTGGGTCCCCTAGTAAGTCAGGTGAAAACAATACCAACGATGATAGAGCTAGGATTAGGATTAGTGCTCCTAGGATGTCTTTGATAGTGTAGTAGGGGTGGAATGGAATTTTGTCTGTATCTGATGAGAGTCCTGATGGGTTGTTTGATCCTGTTTCGTGAAGGAATAGTAGGTGGACTCCAGCTAGTGCTGCAATAATAAATGGTAGGATGAAGTGGAAGGCAAAGAATCGTGTGAGTGTTGCTTTGTCTACTGAGAACCCGCCTCAGATTCATTCTACTAAGTCTGTTCCGATATAAGGAATGGCTGACAGTAAGTTTGTAATTACCGTTGCACCTCAAAAGGATATTTGACCCCATGGTAAAACGTACCCTATGAATGCGGTGGCTATTACAGCAAATAATAGTAATACTCCGATATTTCAGGTCTCTAAAAATATGTAAGATCCGTAATATAGGCCTCGTCCTACGTGTAGGAACAAGCAGATAAAGAATATGGATGCTCCGTTTGCGTGTAGATATCGGATAAGTCAGCCATAATTCACGTCTCGGCAAATGTGTGTGACTGATGAGAAGGCTGTTGCTGTGTCCGATGTGTAGTGTATGGCTAGGAATAATCCTGTAAGAATTTGGAGAATTAGACAGATTCCTAGGAGTGATCCGAAGTTTCATCAGGATGAGATGTTTGATGGTGCTGGTAGATCGATGAATGAGCTGTTAACAATTTTTATTAGTGGGTGTGTTTTTCGGATGTTTGTCATTAGGATTCTTGTAGTTGAATAACAACGATGATTTTTCATGTCATTGGTCATGGTTAAATTCCATGTGGGAATAATGATAACATACATTGTATTTATTTTAAGTACTATTTTTGTGATAAGTTTTGTAGGGTTTTCTTCGAAACCCTCTCCAATTTATGGTGGGTTGGGGTTAATTGTTAGTGGTGGGGTTGGGTGTGGTATTGTTTTAAATTATGGTGGTTCATTCTTGGGGTTAATGGTGTTTTTGATTTACTTGGGTGGGATGTTAGTTGTGTTTGGTTATACGGCTGCCATGGCTATGGAGGAATATCCTGAGGTTTGGGTGTCTAATAAGATTGTATTAAGTCTTTTTGTGTTGGGAATGTTAACAGAACTGTTGTTTGTTGGATATTGTGTTACTGATGAAAAATTAGAGATTGTTTTAAATTTTAATGGACAGGGGGATTGAGTAATTTATGATACTGGTGATTCTGGGTTTTTTAGTGAGGAGGCTATGGGTATTGCGGCGTTGTACAGTTATGGTACTTGGTTGGTTATTGTTACTGGGTGGTCTCTGGTTATTGGGGTGCTGGTTGTTATGGAAATTACTCGTGGAAACTAAATAATATTAGGCTTAGGAATAGTGTAATCAGGAAAGATAGGAAGTATAATTTTACTAGTCCTTTTTGATTAGATACTAGTGTTGAGGCTGTTATTTGAATATTAGACAGGGCTTTGGGGATAGCCGCTTCTATTCATGTAAGGTCCAATAGTATTGAGGCTGATTTTTGGCTTAGGGCCAGGTTTATTGTGGGGAGGAGTCGGTGTATAATAATGGGGAAAAATCCCAGTTGGTTTGAGAATTTGTGACTGTTGCCTGTATGTGGGAATTTCAGATACTGTGTTATTGTATTGAGTTCTAGTGCTAGTACAAAACCTAGGACTGTTACCATGAGAGCTGTTAATTTTAAGTATAGTGGTATTGTTATTTGAGGCACGGTCATTGGGAGTAGGTTATTTGAGATTACAAATCCTGCGAAGATACTTCCTATTAATAGACGTTTGATTGGGTTTACTAGAAGTGGGTTATTTTCATTAATTAAGATTATTGTTGAGAAACGTGGTTGTCCTAGGAGTGCAAAGAATATGATTCGTGTACTGTAGACAGCTGTTAGGGAGGTTGCAATTAGTGTAATTAGTAGGGCTCAGGCGTTGGTATACGACGTGTTGGCTGCTTCGATGATTAGGTCTTTGGAATAGAATCCTGTAAGGAAGGGTATTCCTGTTAATGCGAGGCTTCCTGTGATTAGGGCTGTTGTCGTAAATGGTATGGCTTTAAATAGGCCTCCTATTTTTCGGATGTCTTGTTCGTCGTTCAGATTGTGGATGATAGAACCGGAGCATATAAATAGTATGGCTTTGAAGAAGGCGTGTGTACAGATGTGGAGGAACGCTAGGTGTGGTTGGTTAATCCCAATTGTTACTATTATTAGGCCTAGTTGGCTTGAGGTTGAAAATGCTACGATTTTTTTGATATCATTTTGTGTTAGAGCGCAGATTGCTGTAAATAGAGTGGTTATTGCTCCCAGGCATAGTGTTAAAGTTTGAACTGTACTGTTGTTTTCCATTAGTGGGTAGAATCGGATTAATAGGAATACTCCCGCTACAACCATTGTACTGGAGTGCAGTAATGCTGATACTGGAGTTGGGCCTTCTATAGCTGATGGGAGTCACGGGTGTAGGCCGAATTGTGCTGATTTACCTGTTGCTGCTAGAAGTAGTCCTAATAGTGGTAGAAGATTTTGTCCTGTATTAGTTATGAAGATTTGTTGTAGTTCCCAGGAGTTGGAGTTGAATAGGAATCACGCCATGGAGAGTACAAAACCAATATCTCCGATTCGGTTGTATAAGATTGCTTGCAGGGCTGCGGTGTTAGCGTCGGTTCGTCCGTACCACCATCCAATCAAGAGAAAGGATATGATTCCTACACCTTCTCAGCCAATAAAAAGTTGGAAAAGATTGTTTGCTGTTACTAGAATGAGTATTGTAATTAAGAATATTAACAAATATTTAAAAAATCGGTTGATGTTTGGGTCCGAGTGTATATATCACATTGAAAATTCTATAATTGACCATGTTACAAAGAGTGCCACTGGTATAAAGATTATGGAGAAGTAATCTAGTTTTAGACTGATAGATAATTTTACTGAATTAATTGTTATTCAATGTCAGTTAGAGATTATAGCTTCCTGGCCTGAGTGAATAAATAATAGGGCTGGGATTATGCTGATTATAAAGGCGTATGAGATTGTGGTTTTTACGTAGGCTGGGAAAGTGCTTTCTTTATATTTGTTTGTTAGTGTTGCTGTAATTGGGAAGGTGAGAATCAGTAGTGATAAGAGTAGAGAAGATGTTAATAGATTAATTACTTTTATTTGGAGTTGCACCAAGTTTTTGGTTCCTAAGACCAACGGATTACTACTATCCTATAAAAGTTGCAAGGGAGCCATATGGTTATATATGGGGACATGAATTAGCAGTTCTTGTCAGAACTCCCTCGGTAGATAAGGGGTATGATACCCTATTTTTAGACTCACAATCTAATGTTTTTGTTAAACTATATCTGCAGTATATAGTCCCCAGAATTAATTTTGGGTTGAGAGTTAAGAGGAGTAGTGGAATTATGTGTAATGCCATTAAGGCATGTTCTCGTGTAAATGATGGGTTAATATTAATGATATGGTGTGTGTATTTACCTCGTTGGGTTTGGATGAGTATATATAGAGAGTATAAGGCTGTAATTACTATATTTAGGCCTATTAGGATTATTGTAATATTTGATCATGAGAAGGATGATAATATTACGAGTAGTTCGCCAATTAAGTTAATTGTTGGTGGAAGGGCTAGGTTTGTTAGGCTTGCTATTAACCATCATGCTGCTATTAGTGGTAGGAGAGTTTGTAAACCACGTGCTAGGATTATTGTTCGGCTGTGAATGCGTTCATAATTTGAGTTGGCTAGGCAGAATAGTATTGATGATGTTAAGCCGTGTGCGATTATTAGGGCTGTTGCTCCTATGTAGCTTCATGGTGTCTGAATTATGATGGCTACAATAACTAACGCTATATGACTTACTGAGGAATAAGCAATTAGTGATTTTAGGTCTGTTTGTCGTAGACAGATAGAGCTCGTTATAATTATTCCTCATAGGGATAGGGCCATAAATGGGTATGCTATGAAATTTGTGTGTGGTGATAAAATTATCGTAATTCGTATTATTCCGTAGCCCCCTAACTTTAGCAGAATTGCTGCTAAAACTATGGATCCTGCAATTGGGGCTTCTACGTGTGCTTTTGGTAGTCATAGGTGTAAACCATATAGTGGTATTTTTACTATAAATGCTATGATGCATGCTAATCATAGTAGAATGGATGCTCATTCGTTTGGTAGTGGTATGGAGAGTAGCTGCATAATGGTTAGGTTTAGTGATCCTGTGAAGTTTTGTAGGTAGGTAAGTGCTACTAATAGTGGTAGGGAGCCTACAAGAGTGTAAAATAAAAAGTACATGCCGGCATTTAGTCGCTCAGTCTGGTTCCCTCATCGGGTAATAATAATCAGTGTTGGTACTAGTGTGGCTTCAAATAGGATGTAGAATAAAATGAGTTCTGTTGCTGTAAATGTTATTACTAGGAATATTTGTAGTAAAATTAGTATTGAGATATAAAGTTTCTTTCGAGTGGGATGCTCATTTGATAGGTGAAATTGGCTGGCTATAAGTATAAGGGGTAATAATCATGTAGTTAGTACCAGTAGTGGGGCTGATAGTGGGTCTGAGAAAAAAGTTGTGGAGAAGTTTATGTTGTTATTGTTTTGTTGGTTGAGATAGGATAGGCTTAGTAGGCTAATTAATAGGCTGTATGTTGTAGTATTAATTCAGATTATGTTATTTTTCGATAGTCATGTCAGAGGGAGTAATATGATAGTTGGTATAATAATTTTTAACATTGTAACAGATTTAAATTCTGTACGTAGTCTACACCGTATGTGTTTGATACTATTACTAGGAGTGATAGGCCAACGGCGGCTTCGCATGCAGCAAATACTAGAAGAATGATTGGGAGCATGCTGGCTAGGGTGAAGTGAATATTTAGGATTATAATAGTGCTTAGGATAAATAGGGCTAATATTATACCTTCTAGGCATAATAAGGATGACATCAAGTGAGATCGGAATATTAATAGGCCTAGTAAGGAGACTGAAAATGCAATTATAATATTTATATACACTAAAGACATTTGATAATTGTAGAAATTACTACAATCTAATGAGTCGAAATCATTTGTTTTGCTTAAACTAATTATCAATTCTGTTCACTCTAGGCCTTTTTGGGTTCACTCATATGCTAGGCTTAGTGCTAGAAGTGAAATGAGGATAAGGGCTATTGTGAGGACCGTTTTTACATCATTTGTCTGAGATGCTCATGGGAGTGGTAATAGTAGGGCGATTTCTAGGTCGAACAGTAAAAATGTAATTGCTACGAGGAAAAATTTTATGGAGAAAGGGAGTCGGGCTGATCCTATTGGGTCAAATCCGCATTCATATGGGCTTGATTTTTCTGCGTATGTGTTTAGTTGGGGTAGTCAGAATGCGATTAGTACTAAAATAGAGGATAATAGCGTATTTACGGTGATTGTAAGTAGTATATTAATTATTCTTCCTCGGGTTGTACCGAGACTAGTTGATTGGAAGTCAACCGTACTGATTAATACTAAAAGAATATGATCCTCATCAGTAAATAGAAACATATAGGAATAGTCATACTACGTCTACGAAATGTCAGTATCAGGCGGCTGCTTCAAACCCGAAGTGGTGTTTTGATGTGAAATGATATTTCAGTTGACGGATGAAGCATACTGTTAGGAAGGTTGTTCCGATAATTACATGTAGTCCGTGAAATCCTGTTGCTATAAAAAATGTCGATCCGTACACACCATCTGAGATAGTAAATGGTGCCTCGTAATATTCCGCTGCTTGTAGGACTGTGAAGTATACCCCTAGAGCGATGGTGATAAATAGTGCTTGGATTATATGTTTTCGGTTCCCTTCTATCAGGCTGTGGTGGGCTCAGGTAATAGAAACCCCTGAAGCTAGTAGTACTGAGGTATTAAGGAGTGGAACTTCCAGTGGATTTAGTGGGTGAATTCCAGCTGGTGGTCAAAATCCTCCTAATTCGTGGGTTGGGGCCAGACTGGAGTGGTAGAAGGCTCAGAAAAATCCGGCGAAGAAAAACACTTCTGAAATGATAAACAGGACTATGCCATATCGGAGTCCTTTTTGGACAATGGGGGTATGGTGTCCTTGAAATGTTCCTTCCCGAACAATATCCCGTCATCACTGATATATAGTTAGTGAGTTCGCTAAAAGTCCTATACATAGAAGGGTTGTTGAGTTAAAGTGGAATCACATCACTAAGCCTGAGGTCAGTAGTAGGGCTGATAAAGCTCCTGTGAGTGGTCATGGGCTTGGGTTTACTATGTGGTATGCATGGGTTTGGTGTGTCATTAGGTGTTATCATGTAGATATAGGCTTACTAACAGGGTGAAGACATACGCTTGGATTAGCGCTACGGCGAATTCTAGAATAGTTAATAGGATTAGAATAATAAATGTGATTAGGGCTGTGGCAGTACTGATGCTCATTAGGGCTAATGTGGCTCCTCCAATTAGGTGAATAAGTAGGTGGCCTGCAGTGATATTAGCCGTGAGTCGTACGGCTAGCGCTATCGGTTGAATAAACAAGCTGATAGTTTCGATAATAATTAGTATTGGGATAAGTGGTAGTGGGGTTCCTTGTGGTAAAAAGTGTGCTAGGGATGCTTTTATTTTGTAGCGGAATCCGGTAATTACGGTGCCTGCCCAAAGTGGAATGGCTATGCCGAGGTTTATTGAGAGTTGGGTAGTAGGAGTGAAAGAGTGTGGTAGGAGTCCCAGTAGATTAGTTGATCCAATAAATAGGATTAAAGATATAAGTATTAGGGCTCATGTTTGTCCTTTTGCATTGTGAATTGCTATCATTTGTTTTGATGTTAGTTGAACTAGTCACTGTTGGAGTGAGACCAGTCGGTTGTTAATTAGTCGGTTAGGTGAGGGAAATATGATGCTGGGGAATATAATAATTAGGACTACGATAGGTAATCCTATTATTGTAGGGGTAATGAAAGAGGCGAATAAATTTTCGTTCATTTTGTCTCTCAAGGGGTGTTATGTTTTAGCGATTTTATGGATTTTAATTCTGGGCTTGGTGGGTAGACATATTTCGAGATTTTTAGTTGAAATAAGATAAATAGCGTAATAATAGTTGCTAAAATAGTAATAAATCATGTAGATGTATCTAGTTGTGGCATATCATTAAGGAGAGGTCTGAGCTCCCATTCTTTAACTTAAAAGGTTAACGCTTAAATAGCTTCTTAATGACTTTATAGTATAGATGAGGACCATTTTTCGAAATGTTTTAAAGGGACCATTTCAAGTACAATAGGTATAAAACTATGATTTGAGCCACAGATTTCTGAACATTGCCCGTAGTATAGGCCAGGACGAGTTGATAGTAGAGTTGTCTGGTTTAGTCGTCCTGGGATTGCATCTGTTTTTAACCCTAAAGATGGCACGGCTCATGAGTGTAGTACATCTTCAGATGAAATCAATATTCGAATAGTTATTTCTATTGGTAGTACCACTCGATTATCAACTTCTAGTAGTCGTAGCTCCCCTGGTTTTAGGTCGGCCGTTGGTACTATATATGAATCAAATGTTAAGTCTTCGTAGTCGGTGTATTCATAACTTCAATATCATTGATGACCCATTGTTTTTACTGTTAGTGATGGGTTGTTGATTTCGTCTATTATATAAAGAATTCGTAGTGATGGAAGAGCGATTATGATTAAAATAATGGCAGGCAGGATAGTTCAAATAGTTTCTACTTCTTGTGCATCTATTGTGCTTGTGTGTGTCAGTTTGGTTGTTAATATAAGCGAGATGATATAGAGTACCAGAGAACTAATTAGAAAAGCGATCATAAGCGCGTGATCGTGGAAATGTAATAGTTCTTCTATGATAGGTGATGTTGCGTCTTGGAAACCAAATTGAAATGGATATGCCATAGAGATATAAAGGACTTTAACCTATAATTTAACTTTGACAAAGTCATGTAAATATTTTACTAATACCTCGCTCATAGAGAAAGACATAGTGGTTATGAGGTTGGCTTGAAACCAATTTTAGGGGGTTCGAATCCTTCCTTTCTTGTTTATTTTGGGTTTACGTATGTAGGTTCTTCAAATGTGTGATAGGGTGGCGGACAACCATGCAGTCATTCGATATTGGTTGTTGTTAATTCTACAGTAGAGACTTCTCGTTTTGAAGCGAAAGCCTCTCAGATTATGAACACTATTAGTATTACTGCTGTTAGTGAGATGAATGATCCTATGGATGATACCGTGTTTCATGTGGTATATGCGTCTGGGTAGTCTGAATAACGTCGAGGTATGCCTGATAAACCTAAAAAGTGTTGAGGGAAGAATGTTATATTTACTCCTACAAATATAATGGCGAAGTGAATTTTTGCCCAGGTTTGACTTAGTGTATATCCTGTAAATAGCGGAAATCAGTGTACAAATCCTGCAAGAATAGCAAATACTGCTCCTATTGACAGTACGTAGTGGAAGTGGGCTACTACGTAGTATGTGTCATGTAGAACAATATCTAGTGAGGAGTTAGCTAGGACAATTCCTGTTAAACCACCTACTGTGAATAGGAAAATAAAGCCAAGGGCTCATAGTATGGCTGGTGATCATTTGATATTTCCCCCGTGCAGGGTTGCCAGTCAACTAAACACTTTTACCCCGGTTGGAATGGCAATAATTATGGTCGCTGACGTAAAGTATGCGCGTGTATCTACGTCGAGTCCTACTGTGAATATGTGGTGGGCTCATACGATAAACCCTAAAAATCCGATTGACATTATTGCTCATACCATTCCTATATACCCAAATGGTTCTTTTTTTCCTGAATAATATGTTACAATGTGTGAAATAATTCCAAATCCGGGTAGAATTAGAATATATACCTCTGGGTGTCCGAAGAATCAGAATAGGTGTTGGTATAGGATTGGATCGCCGCCTCCGGCTGGGTCAAAGAATGTGGTGTTTAAGTTTCGGTCTGTTAAAAGTATAGTGATACCCGCGGCTAGAACCGGAAGTGAAAGTAATAGTAGTACGGCAGTAATTAAAATTGATCATACGAATAGGGGAGTTTGATATTGGGATATTGCTGGTGGTTTTATGTTAATAATAGTTGTGATGAAGTTAATTGCCCCTAAAATAGATGAAACACCCGCCAGATGTAGAGAGAAGATAGCTAGGTCTACAGAAGCCCCGGCATGGGCTAAGTTTCCTGCTAGGGGTGGGTACACGGTTCATCCTGTGCCGGCCCCCGCTTCAACTGTAGAGGATGCTAGCAGCAGTAGGAATGATGGGGGTAAAAGTCAAAAGCTTATATTGTTCATTCGGGGAAATGCTATATCGGGTGCTCCAATTATTAGTGGAACTAGTCAGTTGCCAAATCCACCTAATAGAATTGGTATAACCATAAAGAAGATTATTACGAAGGCGTGGGCTGTTACAATTACATTGTAGATTTGGTCATCTCCTAGCAGAGTGCCTGGTTGTCCTAGTTCAGCACGAATTAATAAGCTTAGGGCTGTGCCGGCTATTCCGGCTCAGGCGCCGAATAGCAGATATAATGTGCCGATGTCTTTGTGGTTTGTTGAGAATAATCAACGGTTGATGAACATAGGTAAAATGGCCGAGTAAGCATTAGACTGTAAATCTAAAGACAGAGGTTTAAGTCCTCTTTTTACCAAGCCTTGTGGTGAAATTTCACATTGAATTGCAAATTCAAAGAAGCAGCTTCAATTCTGCCGGGGCTTCTCCCGCCTCTTTTTTTCCTTGAGGCGGGAGAAGTAGATTGAAGCCAGTTGTTTAGGGTATTTAGCTGTTAACTAAAATCTCGTGGGATCAAAGCCCTCCAATCTAGTAAGGACTTAGCTTAATTAAAGTGGTTGATTTGCATTCAGTTGATGTAGGATAGAGTCTTGCAGTCCTTATTTTGCAGGAGTTAAGTAAATTATACTTGCTTAGGGCTTTGAAGGCCCTTGGTCTGGTGTAACCTAAACTCCTATTCCAGAATTAGTAGTATTGGTGTTAATGGCAGAAGTATAGTTGATAGAATTACTAGTGGTGATAGTATTGGTGTCTTTTTTATATTTTCAAATTGTCATTTCATTTTTATATTGTTAGTTGATGGAAATATTGTGAGTGATGTGGAGTATGTGAGTCGTATATAAAAGTATAAGTTTAGTAGTGCTGTGACTGCTATGATAGTCGGCAGGATAATGCTGCCGTTTTTTGTAAGTTCGTTAATGATTATTCATTTTGGTAAGAATCCTGATAGTGGTGGTAGTCCGCCTAATGAGAGTATTGTTAATAGAATTAGTGTTGATATTAGTGGTGTTTTGTTTCACAGATGGGATAGTGATAGGGTAGTTGTTGATGAGCTAGTGTGTAGTAGTATAAATACTGTGAGTGTTAGAGTGATATAAATTATTAGGTTTAATGTTGTTATTGTGGTGTTGTAGGTTATGATGGCAGCTATTCAGCCTATGTGTGCGATGGACGAGTATGCCATGATTTTTCGTAGTTGTGTTTGGTTTAATCCTCCTCATCCGCCTACAGCGATGGATAGTATAGCTGTTGTTAGTATCAGGTTAGTGTTGATTGAGTGCGCGGTTTGCATAAGTACTGATAGTGGGGCGATTTTTTGTCATGTCAATAGGATTATACCTGATGTTAGTGGTACCCCTTGTGTTACTTCGGGTACTCAAAAGTGGAAGGGAGCTATGCCTAGTTTTATGGTTATGGCAATTGTTATTATTATGGAGGCAAGGTCATTTGTTATTTTTATTGTAGTTCATTGACCTGAATATGTTAAGTTAATAATGATGGCTAGTATAAGTAATATTGAGGCTGTGGCCTGTGTTAGGAAATACTTTGTCGCTGCTTCCATTGAGCGTGGGTTAAATTTTTTTATTAGGATTGGAGTAATTGCTAATATATTTATTTCGAACCCGATTCAGATCATTAATCAGTGTGAGCTGATTAGTACAATTGTTGTGCCTAATATTACGGTGAATAAAATTAAAGAAAATACTAGTGGGTTTATTAGTACGGGAAGGGTATAAACCAACATTTTCGGGGTATGGGCCCGATAGCTTATTTAGCTGACCTTACTATAGAATATGGTGTAATATGGTAGCACGAAGATTTTTGAATTCTTAGGAGTAGGTTCAAGTCCTGCAGTTCTAGAAATAAGAGGGCTTAAACCTCTATTATTTACTCTATCAAAGTAACTCTTTTATCAGACATATTTCTTGTTATTGTGGCGGGATTCCCGATAAGAATACTGGTAGCGAGACGTGTCATATACATAGTGCTAGTGTTAGTGGTAGGAAGTTTTTTCATAATAAGTGCATTAGTTGATCATATCGAAATCGTGGGTATGAGGCTCGTACTCATAAGAATGAGGTTGTTAGGATTAGTGCTTTGATTATGAAATTAGTTGAGTAAAGTTCTGGGAAGTATGGGTTGTGAAATGCTCCTAGGAATAAAATCGTTGTTAGGACATTTATTATAATGATGTTTGCATATTCTGCTAGGAAAAATAGGGCGAATGGGCCTGCTGCATATTCTACGTTAAAGCCTGATACTAGTTCTGATTCCCCTTCTGTTAGGTCGAATGGGGCTCGATTTGTTTCTGCTAAGGTTGAGATAAATCATATCATAGCTAGTGGTCATGATGAGAATAGGAGTCATGTGTACTCTTGTGTGATAATTAGGTTTGATAAAGAAAAGGATCCGCTCATTAGAAGAATTGATAATAGGATAATAGCTAGTGTTACTTCATATGAGATGGTTTGTGCCACAGCCCGTAGGGCTCCAATTAGGGCGTATTTAGAGTTGGAAGCTCAACCTGATCATAAGATTGAGTATACAGCTAGGCTTGATACTGCCAGCATGAATAAGACTCCTAGGTTTATGTTGATAAGTGGGTATGGTATTGGTAGTGGAATTCATATGGTTAACGCCAGTGTAAGGGCTAGGATGGGGGCAATAATAAATATAGAAATTGACGAAGTTAGTGGTCGTAGTGGCTCTTTAGTAAATAGTTTTACTGCGTCGGCAATTGGTTGTAGTAGTCCGTAGGGGCCTACGATGTTGGGGCCTTTTCGTAGTTGTATATATCCTAGCACTTTTCGTTCAATTAGTGTCAGGAATGCTACGGCGAGCAGAATTGGCACAATTAAGGTTAGGAGGTTAATTATGTACATGTTGTTAGGGAGAGGAATTGAACCTCTGAGTGTAAAAGTTTAAGTTTTACGCAATTACCGGGCTCTGCCACCCTAACGAGGCCCTATTTCTAGGGCAAAGTTATTATAAATTACTAGATTAAGATTATATCATCTATTAATTTTAAGGCTCCCGTGCAGGGTTGGCCTCATTTCTCTTGTCCTTTCGTACTGGGAGAAATATACAATAGATAGAAACCGACCTGGATTACTCCGGTCTGAACTCAGATCACGTAGGACTTTAATCGTTGAACAAACGAACCATTAATAGCGGTTGCACCATTGGGATGTCCTGATCCAACATCGAGGTCGTAAACCCTATTGTCGATATGAACTCTCAAATAGGATTGCGCTGTTATCCCTAGGGTAACTTGTTCCGTTGATCAAAGTTAATTGGATCAATTGTGATTTTTTACAGGTCTTGACTTGTAGGTCTCAACTGAAATCTCTCGGAGGTTATTTTGTACTCCGAGGTCACCCCAACCGAAATTACTAGCTCAGTTACGGTAGTGTTGTTGCCTGTCGGGTTGTAATGTTGTTTTCTTGAGCCAGCTGATTAAAGCTCCATAGGGTCTTCTCGTCTTATTTTCTTATTCCCGCCTCTTCACGGGAAGGTCAATTTCACTGATCGGAAGTAAGAGACAGTTAAACCCTCGTGTGGCCATTCATACAAGTCCTTAATTAAAGAACAAATGATTATGCTACCTTTGCACGGTCAGGATACCGCGGCCGTTTAACTTATGTCACCGGGCAGGCAGTGCCTCTGATACTATTAATGCCAGAGGTGATGTTTTTGGTAAACAGGCGGGGTTTCTGTTTGCCGAGTTCCTTTTACTTCTTTTAATCTTTCCCTAGTTTAGCACACCTGTGTTGGATTAACAATCTGTGTAATAAGTATTTTATGTTTAGTTTTTTATTATAAGTTTGTTAACTATCAGTGGGATATCCGACCTGATATAGACTTGTGCTGGGAGAAATAATTCTTGTTACTCATATTAACAGTATTTCTTCTATTTATATAGATTAGTCCAGTTGAAGTTCGGGAGTTAGTTGAACTTTTGGAATTACAATATGTGTATTGTTGAGCTTTAACGCTTTCTTAATTGGTGGCTGCTTTTAGGCCAACTATGGTTAATTTTTATACTTACTCTCCGTTTAAGGTTGTATCCTGTATCTAAAGGGCTGTACCTCTTTAGATTATCATTTAATCCTGCATTATAATTTTCATGGTGTTGTTTTGCATGGGTTAAAGTTGAACTTATATTCTTTTTCTGGACAACCAGCTATCACCAGGCTCGTTAGGCTTTTCACCTCTACCTGAAAGTCTTCTCACTATTTTGCTACATAGACGAGTTCGCTCTTGTATGCTGCTCTCAGGTAGCTCGTCTGGTTTCGGGGTACTTAACTTAAGTTCTCTTTGCTAAGGTTTTCTAGTTAACTCATTATGCAAAAGGTAAAAGGGGTAAGCTTTGCTATTTATTACTTTAAATTTTTCTTTCACTCGTTCCCTTGCGGTACTTTCTCTATAGCGCCTTAAAAATATTTCTATCTCCTATACTTTAGTTAGTAAATGTTTTGTTTTATGTTTATGTGTTAGTTGTATTTTAGTCTGTAGTTGGGCTAGCTTTAGTTCAAAGTGGTCATTTTTAGTGAAATCTTCTGGGTGTAAGCCAGGCGCTTTTGTTTAAGCTACACTTTGGTTAATCCAAGCACACTTTCCAGTATGCTTACCTTGTTACGACTTATCTCCTCTCGTACTTGTTACCGTGGGCTTATGTATAGTGTTTGGCGTTAATACTTGAGGAGGGTGACGGGCGGTGTGTGCGTGCTTCATGGCCTTATTCAATTAAGCGCTCTATTCTTAATTTACTACTAAATCCTCCTTTAACCTTTCGTTTCATAAAGGTCTTCGTTCATGATATATATTCTAAAAATAGAAAATGTAGCCCATTTCTTCCCAACCCATCAGCTACACCTTGACCTAACGTTTTTATGTCTATACTTGTGCTTACTACAATTCCTTTTAAGGGTTTGCTGAAGATGGCGGTATATAGGCTGAATTAGCAAGAGTTGGTGAGGTCTATCGGGGTTTATCGATTACAGAACAGGCTCCTCTAGAGGGATATAAAGCACCGCCAAGTCCTTTGAGTTTTAAGCTGTAGCTAGTAGTTCTCTGGCGAACAATCTTGTTAACTTGATTGTCTTGGTTTAGGGCTAAGCATAGTGGGGTATCTAATCCCAGTTTGGGTCTTAGCTATAGTGTAATCAGAAAAGTATTAAAGCCACTTTCGTAGTTTATTTTTACTTTAACCATAGGTTTTTACATCTTAGTTAAGTCTTGGCTTTATTTTGTTGTAATCCTAAACACTCTTTACGCCGTACGTCTATTAACTTGGGTTAATCGTATGACCGCGGTGGCTGGCACGAAATTTACCAACCCTTTGTCAGTATAACTTAGTCAAACTTTCGTTCATGGCTTAATTTTTATCACTGCTGTATCCCGTGGGGGCGTGGCTAGGCAAGGCGTCATAAGCTACCTTAAATAGGTGTACTTGATGCCAACTCCTTTGTGTCACGTGTGACTTTAAGGGTATTCTCACTGGTATGCGGAGACTTGCATGTGTAATTTTACTGACAGCTAATAGAAAGGCTGGGACCAAACCTTTTTGTGTTTATGGAGTCGTGAGACTCATCTAGGCATTTTCAGTGCCTTGCTTTATTAATTTAAGCTACATTAAC